TTAGAAGTAATCAAATGATATCGCTGAGTTACTAATAAAAAAACAAATTATTTTTTTTTTTATCGATCAATAATACAAAGAATTCCACCACAAAAGGACTTGATTTTGATATAAATCATAGGATGTCCTAGAACTTAAAAGAAAAACGAATTATTTGAGTTTGTTTATTAAAACTTATTAACTAGTTCATTTTCATCACGGAACTGATTGATTGTCTTCCATTACAATAAATTCATTTATTCTTGTAGGAAAGACTAGCCTAAATTTTCTTTATATTTACATATAATTAAATACAAAATACAAAATGACTATTAATAAAATATTCTTTTTTTTTCAAAATTTTTAATAGATTAACTACGAGTCTCATTCGAATTTGATTGAAAATGAGAATTGGGCATACTCTCTCTTCGAGCTTGACCAATTACGAATTAATAAAAAAAAATGAGTTTGCATAAGTAGCTAAAATGGTTTTTTACACTTTTTATTTTGATGTATTTTTCGTGTATAAATGGAGATGTATAAATTCTAAATAAATGTAGGACGACAAAAAAATAGGCAGAGATAGAAAAGGAAATACTTTTTTTTTTACCTTTTTTTGATTTCATCAATTCGATTTATAGATCATAATAGATATAGATCCTAATCTATCCTAGAGATTTGATGAATGACGATATAAAAAAGAAAGGTACCAATAAATTATAAATTAAATACAAATTCTTCTTTTTTTTTACGGATGGTGTATGGAATATAAATAAAAAAAGGGTTCTATCGTATTGTTTTTTTTGTTCTAGAATAGAAGCATTTTATGTGATTTTCCCATCTCTATTCATATTCATTTTTTTTTATGAAATTTGTTTTGTATAGTAGTATATAGATAATTAGAATCTATAAAATCGATAGGAATAGATAAATAATGACATAAAAAGACCGATCATTTTATTTTTAAAATAGATGTCTTTGACATCCAACTATAGCACTGAATAACCTTTTTTTTTAATGGCAGTTCCAAAAAAACGTACTTCTACATCAAAAAAGCGTATTCGAAAAAATGTTTGGAAAAAGAAAGGATATTGGGCGGCGTTGAAAGCTTTTTCATTAGCGAAATCCCTTTCTACGGGTAATTCAAAAAGTTTTTTTGTACAACAAACTAATTTGGAGTAATCTGAATTGGCTTAACTCGAATAAGATACAAAGGGTTTCTTTTTTGAATTTGTGAATATCTTTTTTTTTTCATTTCCGGGGTGGGGATTCTTATTTTCCCCATCGCCCATTTGTTAGGTTAGTGTTATACTAATTTGTTATTTTCGAATATTCAATTTATAATAATAAATAATTAAATAATATACTAATCATTTTTATATTTATACTCTATCTATAGCGGAACACATATATAAGTAGAAGAGCTTTAACTAGGTTGTCGAAACTAATCCATTAAGTTTAAATTTTGTAAGTATATGAATCATTATTTCTCTGCATTACTATATACCCTTCCTTTGTTTTCAACCCAATTGAGAAAAACCCCTTTTCTAATTTAGTCGATATACAAATAATGTATCAATTTTAAGTGATCTAAGAAAATCCTATGTTTGTATAATAAGATGAATCAAGACATATTTTTAGAATTCTAAATTAGAAATACTTTTTTAAAGTATGGTACAATTATGACAGGAATCGAAACGCTTTTTATATAACGTAACGTGTACAACCCACTATCTAGTTGGTTTGATAAATCCTTAAAACGCAAAATCCTAACGACGATTAATACAAAGTTATAGAAATTACATAAATCCTTTGAAATTGTCGGATGTGGTGCTGAAATTGTGATCTCTAAAAATCATATTGTTTCATTTATTTATTCATTCAATCGATAAGCATTTTTTTATAGATTCATACTTTAAAATCATTCAAAAGAATGAAATGAGAAATTAATCATTAAAAAAGAAAAATGATAAAGAACCCCTTGTTTTTGTTTAATTTTATCTATGAATTGAAGTTACAACTCGTTGGTTTAGTTACAATAAGGGAGTTCTCTTTTAGGAAAACACAAACTAAAAAATCTCTATTGACGAACTAATTAAATTTAATATAAATAAAAGGATAATTAAATAAAAAAAATGATACGATAAATAATAAAGAGTCCTTTTGAACCTTGAAATTGCTATTTCAACGAGTTTTTATTCATCAATTAAAATTAAATGCTTCCTAAAAAATTTGTCATTTTACATTGAATTGACCCCTTCACCTTCATTCTCGACGATTGAATAAAAAATGGGGTATTATGATTTCGAGCAAGCCGCTATGGTGAAATCGGTAGACACGCTGCTCTTAGGAAGCAGTGCTAGAGCATCTCGGTTCGAGTCCGAGTGGCGGCATAGTATCTTCTAAAAGAGATAGAATAAGTCCTATAATGAATTAATGAATTTAATTCATGATTTCCATTCCATAAAATCTAGAAACCCTCGCTTTTTTCATAATTTTTATGATTTTTTCAACCTTAGAG